ATTAGTTGATCAGATCATTGAATCCTTTTTTTCTCTTGTTTCTCTTGAAATATCTTCTTTTTTTTTCTACACACGTCTTTTTTTCGGAGGTCTACAGCCATTATGTGGCATAGGGGTTACATCCCGCACGAAAGTTAATAGTATACCACTTCTGCGAATAGCTCGTAATGCTGCGTCTCTTCCGAGACCGGGACCTTTTATCATTACTTCTGCTCGTTGCATACCTTGATCCACTACTGTACGAATAGCGTTTCCTGCTGCGGTTTGAGCAGCAAACGGGGTCCCTCTTCTTGTACCCTTGAATCCACAAGTACCGGCAGAGGACCAAGAAACCACTCGACCCCGTACATCTGTAACAGTCACAATAGTATTATTGAAACTTGCTTGAACATGAATCACCCCCTTTGGTATTCTACGTGTACTCTTACGTGAACCAATACGTCCATTCCTACGTGAACCACTTCTCAGTATAGCTTTTGCCATATTTTTTTTATCTCATAAATATGAGTCATAGATATATGGATATATCCATTTCGTGTCAAAAAAGATCCCTACTTTCTTTACTTTTACAACTTTTACATCGGTGATTTTAACGTGTCTGATTAGCCCTGTCTTTGTTTATGTCTTGGATTGGAACAAATTACTATAATTCGTCCCCGCCTACGGATTAGGCGACATTTTTCACAAATTTTACGAACAGAAGCTCTTATTTTCATATTTGGCATTCCTTACCTTAACTTTGAATTTACTTTTTGGAAGAAAAAAGTTTCTTGAAATTTTTCATCTCGAATCAGATTCCCACGAAAGGAATGTTGAAGTTGAAAAAACACCTCCTCTTTCGAATTCGGATATTAGAAGGATTACCATATATAACACAAAATTTCTCCGCCGATTCTTTCTAGTCGAGCCTCCCGGTCTGTCATTATACCTCGAGAAGTAGAAAGAATTACAATTCCCATCCCGCCTAAAATTCTAGGAATCCGTTGATAGTTAGAATAGATTCGTAGACCCGGCCGACTGATCCGTTTTAAATTTAAAATAGTTCTATAAGGCCTTTTCCTATTCCTTCTATGTCGTAGGGTTAAAACTAAATTTTTTTTTTTTTTTTCTTGATGTTTTCTCGCGTTTTCGATAAAACCTTCTTGTAAAAGTATTTTAACAATATTTTCAGTAATATTAGTAGATGCCATTCGAACCACTCTTTTTCTATCCATATCAGCATTTCGTATAGAGGTTATTATGTCAGCAATAGTATCCCTACCCATGATGAATTAAAATTCTTGGTGCCCCCAATTTTTGATATAATCAACATGTTTTTCTTTTTTTTTTGTTTATGAATATGAATTCTTAAAGGCATATGCGTGAGACACAATCTACTAATTAATATGAATCTATTTCTTAATCTCTTTCTTTCAAATTCAAATACTTTACCTTACTATAACCATATCATGGTCGCATTTTATAATACCTCGGGGGCTAATGAAACTATTTTAGTAAAATTTAACTGCCTCAATTCCCGGGCAATTGCACCAAAAACGCGAGTTCCCTTTGGGTTTCCTTCTTGATCAATGACAACCGCAGCATTGTCATCATATCGTATTATCATACCGTTATCACGTTTGAGTTCTTTACAAGTCCGTACAATTACAGCCCTGACCACTTCTGATCTTGTTAGGGGCATATTTGGCACTGCTTCTTTGATCACAGCAACAATGACGTCACCGATATGAGCATATCGACGATTGCTAGCTCCTAGGATTCGAATACACATCAATTCTCGAGCCCCGCTGTTATCCGCTACATTCAAAAGGGTCTGAGGTTGAATCATATCATTTTTCTTATAATCTATTCTTTCAATACAAAGGGCTAAGAAAAAAAGAAATATTGTTTGTCCAAAAAAGGAAACCTGCACCCGCTATTTTTTTATCCCCAAGACCTATTTCTTTTTTCCTTCGATTCTCCTTTTTATCCCGAAAGAATGAATTGAGTTCGTATAGGCATTTTGGACGAGGCTATTGAAATAGCCTTTCTGGCTATATTTTCTGTTACTCCACCCATTTCATAAAGTATTCGGCCTGGTTTAACAACAGCTACCCAATATTCAGGGGACCCTTTCCCCGAACCCATACGTGTTTCTGCGGGTCTTACTGTAACCGGTTTGTCTGGAAATATACGTACCCATATTTTTCCACCACGACGTGCATTTCGCGTCATTGCTCGTCGACCCGCTTCTATTTGTCTAGATGTGATCCAAGCGGGTTCAAGTGCCTGAAGAGCATATTTACCGAAAGAAATATGATTACCTCGATAAGAGATTCCCTTCATTCTTCCTCTATGTTGTTTACGAAATCTGGTTCTTTTGGGGTTATAGTTGATGGTTGGTTCTGAATTCCATCTCTACTGCAGAACTGGACGTGATAATTTCTTCTCATCCAGCTCCTCGCGAATAATAAAATCGTCAACTTTCATTTCAATTAAGATAGAATTTGAATTCAGATAT